TGGTTGAGACCACATGTAAAAACAAGATTGCCATAAATTGACTAGGTAATATTTCCATTTAGACATTAAAATGGACGTTCCTTTTGAAACCAAAAGGAATTTTCCTTGATACCGAACATAATGCATGAAAAGATCCTTGAACAACCAAAAAAAAACCTTAAAATGCTCAGCACAAACTTCTAGAAAATGTTCTATTTTTTCATAGAAATAAATACGTTCAAGAAAAGCTTCAGAAGATATTGATCGTAAATGAAAAGATTGGTTACGCAGAAAAACGAAGATAGATTCATATTCACACACTTTAGAGTTATATAGGAAGAAGAAGAATCTTTGATTCCTTTTTTTTTTGAAAAAAAAAAACAAGATTGTTTTGGAATAATAAAACAATTCCGATTATGATATTGGTGCAGAAAAACTCGCAATAAATGCAAAGAAGAAGCATCTTTTACCCAATAACGAAGAGTTTGAACCAAGATTTCCAGATGGATGGAATGGGGTAGTAGCATATCTACTACATAATTAGAATGGGATAATTTGTCTTCTAAAAAAGGAAATATTGAATGAATGGATCGTAAATTCAAAAATTGGACGATCTCTTTCCTTTCTATAAAGGGTCTTTCTCGTAGAGAAAATGGAATTTCCAAAACAACGGCAAATGCTTCGAATAGGATTTGACAATATAAATCCGTGTTGTGTCCAAAAAAGAAATTTAGTTTAGGATCATTAGCAGAAAAAATCAAATAATTTTGTTGATACATTTGAGTAATTAAACATTTCAGAATTAGTAAGCTAGATTTTTTGTCAGAATCCGCATTTAAAATTGATCTATTTAAACCATGATCATGAGCAAGTGTATAAATAGACTCTTGAAAGTTAAGTGAATATAGGAACTGAGATCTATCTAGTTCTAAATATCTTTTGAACTCCTCCATTTGATTTGAACCAAAGACAGAGAATTGGGTTAGGTGGTTATCAAATGATACATAGTGCGATACAGGTAAAACAAGGTACTTTAGTAAGAAGTAAGAAAAAAATAGCTACCTCGGTAAACTTTTCAACGGATTCTCTATTCCCTTCTTTTCCATTTAATTGCATTTTTTATGCTCATTATTTGGTTTAGGATAAAAAGATGCTTAGAAATCCTTTATTTTTCAAACCAATCACTCTTTTGATTTTGGAAAAAAAAAAAAAAAGACTTTAGAATTATCAATATGCTGCTTCTTTTACACATTTACTTCCATTCCATAATGAACTGGACCAATAACTAGGATTCATATAATCCATGAAAAAACCTATTCCGTTCCGCAACTGGTACTAATCTATTTTTAACCTATAATTAGAAATAAGATCGGATAATTATTCAAATTCAGAATAGAAGCTCGTTACTTTTGCTTTCCCTATAATTAATTGAAACCGTAGGGTTCTATCCATTTATTCACTCGACCCTATTTGAAATTGAATTCATTTTGTTCCATTTGAAAAATGGTTTTGTACCGATCTGGTAAGAATAAAATATTCTTTGAATTCTTCATTGAATACGACATGCTATTTTTTCCATTCATTTCCTTTTAGGATCAGTCGTGGTCTTTAAAACTTTACCAATAGTATGGACGAATCCTCGCTTCATCCAAATGTGTAAAAGATTCTAACCGCACTTAAAAGCCGAATACTCTACCGTTGAGTTAGCAACCCGAAAAAGGAATAAGTCGATACAATTATAATAACAAACACTAAAGAAATTATACGAAGTAATCAAAAGATTGAACTAAAAAATTTTCAAATAAAAAATCGAGAGAAATCCAAAAATTTATAGACCTTTTTTATTTCAACCAAAAAAACTTCTTACATCAAAGCGAATCCACCATTTCCATGAAGTAAAGTAAAAAATAAAACTTCTGAGACGGAGATAAATAGATACACTTATTCTTTCTAATAAATTATATTTGTTAGATACCCTGTTGTCAATATAATAAAATTATCCATTTTCTAAAAAAAAATAGAATGGAAAACCCCAAATAAAAACTTGTGTTGAATTGGCACTCCATAACAAATGGACATAGATAAAAAAATGGAAATGGGGAAATGAAGAACTAGCAAAAAAATTAAGTTTTTCTTGTTCTAGATATAAAATCTAGAATTTGATGGGAATAAAGAGAAATAGGCACGAATAGAAAAAAAAAGAAAGAGGAAAAAATAGTAGAGAAAAGCTATACAAAACTATACAAGTCATGACCCCTTTCTGATCCCATTTTTCCTTAATTCAAAAAAAATTTCGTTTGATTAGGCCGAAATTACTTTTTAATTTCTGCCTTATTTAAAATATCCTGAACAGTTCCTGTAGGTTGAGCACCTTTTTCAAGAAAATAAAGAATGACAGGAACATTTAAATAAGTTTGATTCTTTATTGGATCATAAAAACCCACTTTCCGAAGATCTCTTCCTTCTCTTCGGAATCTACAATCAATTGCAACAATTCGATAGACGGCTCATTGGGATAGATGTAGATGAACAATACCCCCCCAGAAACGTATAGGAAGTTTTTTCTTCGTACGGCTCAAGAAAAATGATTTAAGGCTCTATTTATGTATAAAAATAGAATGCCAATGGCAAATGGGTGTAATTAGACTATGATTTAAGTCCCCTTCCGCCTTTCTCCTTCCTTTCTGAAAGGGAAAAACCATTTATACTCATAACTCAAGTTGAATAATTTTCAAAAAGCTAAAAAAAAAAAAAAATATTTTTAAAATTTCTTTTATTGAGTGGTCTTTAAATCCCTTTCTTTTTACTAAATTTTTAGTAAAATTTGAATTCCTCATTCTGAGGCAATTATTGATACAACTGAAAGGGTGTTTTCTTGTTCTGGTCTTTTTTATCCTTATTTTTAATCATTGGGTTTAGACATGACTTCGGTAATTTTGAATCCTTTCAAAATGGCAGCAACATACCCTTTTTTGTGACCTTTTTCAAAGAATCAGCCAAACATTTGATTCCCTGTGATATACTTTTTGTACCGAAAGCGTTTTCTTAATTCCATTACAATAATTTTTTTTTTTTTTGGATTGGAACCTTTTATTTCTATATCAAAAATATACTTACGAAGTTCTTCTATTTTATAGCTTGATATTAACCCTAGATCCTTGCCCTAAGAAATAAGTCAATACTTTATACTCGAGCTCCATCCTATATTATTTAGGATACAACCCAACAAAAAGGGTAGTTTACCAGAACAAGTGATGTCGAGCCAAGAGCACTCTCATTTTGATATAAAATGGTGGATGCAAGAATCCACAATGGATCGTGTCCTTCAAGTCGCACGTTGCTTTCTACCACATCGTTTCAAACGAAGTTTTACCATAACATTTATCTAATTTGGAGCCGGTATAAAATTGAGTCCATTACAGAATCATGAATAGTCATTGGTTCAGTCGATACATAGTAATATATGTTTTTTCTTTTATAAGATATTTTTCTGAAGAAGTTTTATCAGAATTCGAAATGAATCCCTCAAATAAAAATGGTAGTAAGGGTTTTCTAAGTAACAAATTGACTTCAATATGAAGAGAAGAAACATATGATCAAAAGCCCGTCTAACCTTTATTTTGAATTCAAACCCTTGTTTCTCTCTTAATTGGGTTACAACAAATAAATTGAATTCCACCGCTGTGTCATTTGTTGAACTCCATTAAGTTTAGTTTATTAAAAACTAGAAACTATATATATGTATTCTGATAGAATGAATATGTTCTGGGACGGAAGGATTCGAACCTCCGAATAGCGGGACCAAAACCCGTTGCCTTACCACTTAGCCACGCCCCATTTAAATTTTGATTTAACGCTAATAAAGAATAATAGTGCTATTGGTTTGTCGTCAATTCTAGTCCAAATATTTAATTTTTAGAAAAAATTAGATTGTTGTTAGGATTTTGACACGGATAGATATAGAATTATCTTGAATTTATTGCTCATTACGTAGAATTCAATTAAGATATTTATTGTATTGAAAGTAAAATTTCTTCTATTCTCCTTTGAGAATTGCAGGATTTTTGGTTGGGTAACCTCAACGAAAAGGAAAGATTTTTTCTACCTTTCTCTTTTCGTTTTTACTTATATCAATAACTCAACCAAAATACAATTATCTCCAAGAACAAAATAAAAAGTTTATTATGCTTAATATCTTTAATTTGATCTGTATTAATTCTGCCCTTTATTCGAGTAGTTTTTTCTTCGCAAAATTGCCAGAGGTCTATGCTTTTTTGAATCCAATTGTAGATGTTATGCCAGTCATACCTTTGTTTTTTTTTCTCTTAGCCTTTGTTTGGCAAGCTGCCGTAAGTTTTCGATAATATCCTAGAAAATGAAAAATTCCTTTAATTTAAGAAATAAGAAATTCGAACAATTCAAAGGATCAGATAATTTTTACTCTCAATTTCAACATGAAACTTTTGAGTAGACACAAAAAATATGAATCACCCCATTTCCCCACTCTAACCCCTTTTTGAAGTGAAAGACCTTACCTTCGTAGGATAGGATCCATTTTGGGTATGAAAGCAAATTTAAGTAATGAACGACTCTTATCTTATGCTAAATGAATTTATGAAAATTCTTTTGTATTTCGAGAATTCATTTCTTGGTGTCAAATTAGGATATGTGGTATAAAAATGGACGATCTATTTTTTTTTTTAATAAAAAGATATTGGAGATTGTGTAATGCTTACTCTCAAACTTTTCGTTTACACAGTAGTGATATTCTTTGTTTCTCTTTTCATCTTTGGATTCCTATCTAATGATCCAGGACGTAATCCTGGACGTGAAGAATAAAAAAGGGAGTTGTTTTCCTTACTTTATTTTTTTTTCGTAGGTTTTTATCTATTTGATGCATTTAACTAAAAAACGAAAAAAAGGAACTATAAAAAAAAGAAAAGGGATTTGCTAAATTTGAAATAAAAAAAAAATATCAAGTCATCAACGGAAAGAGAGGGATTCGAACCCTCGGTACAAAT